GCTAGCGTAGCTTAACACAAAGCATAGCACTGAAGATGCTAAGATGGGTTTTAAAAGACTCCGCATGCACAAAGGCATGGTCCCGGCCTTACCATCAGCTCTAGCCCGACTTACACATGCAAGTCTCCGCAACCCAGTGAATATACCCTCAATCTCCCGCCCGGAGACGAGGAGTAGGCATCAGGCACAAATATTTAGCCCAAGACGCCCAGCTAAGCCACACCCCCAAGGAAATTCAGCAGTGATAAACATTAAGCCATAAGTGAAAACTTGACTCAGTTAGCACTAAGAGGGCCGGTAAAACTCGTGCCAGCCACCGCGGTTAGACGAGAGGCCCTAGTTGATGATTTAACGGCGTAAAGGGTGGTTAGGAGCAATAAAATTTTTAAAGCCAAATGGCCCCTTGGCCGTCATACGCTTCTAGGCGTCCGAAGCCCCACACACGAAAGCAGCTCTAATATATGCCCGACTCCACGAAAGCTAAGAAACAAACTGGGATTAGATACCCCACTATGCTTAGCCGTAAACTTAGACATTTAAATACAATAAAATGTCCGCCAGGGTACTACGAGCACTAGCTTAAAACCCAAAGGACCTGACGGTGTCTCAGATCCATCTAGAGGAGCCTGTTCTAAAACCGATAACCCCCGTTCAACCTCACCACTTCTAGCTATAACAGCCTATATACCGCCGTCGTCAGCTTACCCTGTGAAGGAAAAAAAGTAAGCAAAATGGGTACAGCCCAGAACGTCAGGTCGAGGTGTAGCGCATGAAGTGGGAAGAAATGGGCTACATTTTCTATTACAGAAAAACACGAATATACACCATGAAATAGTGCTTAAAGGAGGATTTAACAGTAAGAGGGAAATAGAGTGTCCCCCTGAACCCGGCTCTGAGACGCGTACACACCGCCCGTCACTCTCCCCACTAAAATGCACCACTACATACCTAATACAATAGCAATAACAAGGGGAGGCAAGTCGTAACACGGTAAGTGTACCGGAAGGTGCACTTGGACTAAACCCAGGGCGTGGCTGAGTCAGTTAAGCATCTCACTTACACCGAGAAGACACCCATGCAAACTGGGTCACCCTGAACCAAACAGCTAGCTTAATTATCATATAATTTAATAATATAAATAAAATACAAAACTTACACCACAAATTAAACCATTCTTTTACCTTAGTATGGGAGACAGAAAAGGTCCCACATAAAGCGATAGAAATAGTACCGCAAGGGAAAGCTGAAAGAGAAATGAAATAACCCATATAAGTATTAAAAAGCAAAGATTAAATCTTGTACCTTTTGCATCATGATTTAGCTAGTTTACACAAGCAAAGAGACCTTTAGTTTGAAGCCCCGAAACTAGGTGAGCTACCCCGAGACAGCCTATTATAGGGCCAACCCGTCTCTGTGGCAAAAGAGTGGGAAGAACTCCGGGTAGAAGTGACAGACCTACCGAACCTAGTGATAGCTGGTTGCCTAAAAAATGGATAGAAGTTCAGCCTCATTTTACCTCAAATCAAAAACCTTAAGAAGATTTAAAGAGAAAAACATGAGAGTTAGTTAAAGGGGGTACAGCCCATTTAACCAAGGACACAACCTTAGCAGGTGGATAAAGATCATAATATATCAAAACACACTGTTCTAGTGGGCCTAAAAGCAGCCACCTAAACAGAAAGCGTTAAAGCTCAGACAGAAAAAAGTTTATTATCCTGATAATAAATCTTATTCCCCTAATTCTATTAGGACAACCCATGTTCTTACATGGAAGAGATTATGCTAAAATGAGTAACAAGAAGGCCCGCCCTTCTCCACAGCACAAGTGTATACCAAACCGGACCGACCATTGGTAATTAACGAACTCAACCAAAGAGAGCATTATGCATTATAATAAAATCAAGAAAACCCCACAGTAAAGCATCGTTAACCCCACACTGGAGTGCTACAAAGGAAAGACTAAAAGAAAAGGAAGGAACTCGGCAAACATAAGCCTCGCCTGTTTACCAAAAACATCGCCTCTTGCAACACAACCAAGTATAAGAGGTCCAGCCTGCCCAGTGACCACAAGTTTAACGGCCGCGGTATTTTGACCGTGCAAAGGTAGCGCAATCACTTGTCTTTTAAATAAAGACCTGTATGAATGGCTAAACGAGGGCTTAACTGTCTCCCATTTCTAGTCAGTGAAATTGATTTACCCGTGCAGAAGCGGGCATAAAAATACAAGACGAGAAGACCCTTTGGAGCTTAAGGTACAAAATTTCAACCACGTCAAAAGACTCAATAAAAAGCAACCTAAACCTTGTGGCAATTGAAACCCTACCTTCGGTTGGGGCGACCACGGAGGAAAATAAAGCCTCCAGGTGGATTAGGGCCAAGCCCCCTAAAACCAAGAGAGACATCTCTAAGCAACAGAACATCTGACCATATATGATCCGGCCAGTTAGGCCGATCAACGAACCAAGTTACCCTAGGGATAACAGCGCAATCCTCTCCCAGAGTCCATATCGACGAGAGGGTTTACGACCTCGATGTTGGATCAGGACATCCTAATGGTGCAGCCGCTATTAAGGGTTCGTTTGTTCAACGATTAAAGTCCTACGTGATCTGAGTTCAGACCGGAGCAATCCAGGTCAGTTTCTATCTGTACAGCTACTTTTCCTAGTACGAAAGGACCGGAAAAGAAGGGCCCATACTAAAAGCACGCCCTACCCCCAATTTATGAAAACAAATAAATACAAATAAGAGGGGAGCAAAACCCAACAGCCTAAATAAGACTAATATTGGGGTGGCAGAGCATGGTATATTGCAAAAGGCCTAAGCCCTTTAAACAGGGGTTCAAATCCTCTCCCCAATTCATGCTAAACACCTTAATTACCTATTTAATTAATCCTTTAGCCTACATCGTGCCAGTCCTCCTAGCAGTAGCCTTCCTCACCCTAGTAGAACGAAAAGTACTAGGATATATACAGCTACGAAAAGGACCAAACGTAGTAGGACCATACGGGCTACTTCAACCAATTGCTGATGGGGTCAAACTATTTATCAAAGAACCAGTCCGACCATCTACATCTTCACCTTTCCTGTTTTTAGCCGCCCCAACACTTGCACTAACCCTAGCCATAGCCCTATGAGCCCCCCTACCAATACCACACCCGGTGGCCGATTTAAACCTGGGAGTTTTATTTATCCTAGCCATATCAAGCCTCGCCGTATACTCTATTCTCGGGTCAGGATGAGCATCAAATTCAAAATATGCACTAATTGGTGCACTACGAGCCGTAGCCCAAACAATTTCATACGAAGTCAGTCTAGGATTAATCCTACTTTCAGTAATTATCTTCTCAGGGGGATATACATTACAAACATTTAATGTAACCCAAGAAAACATTTGATTATTAATTCCAGCCTGACCCTTGGCAGCAATATGATACATTTCAACACTAGCAGAAACAAATCGAGCACCATTTGACCTAACAGAAGGAGAATCCGAACTAGTATCCGGGTTTAACGTAGAGTATGCAGGAGGACCATTCGCACTATTCTTCCTTGCCGAATATGCCAACATCTTACTAATAAATACACTCTCAGCCGTCCTATTCCTGGGGGCCTCACACATCCCAAATATCCCAGAACTCACAACAATTAATTTAATGACAAAAGCCGCACTTCTATCCGTCATATTTTTATGAGTACGGGCCTCATACCCACGATTCCGATATGATCAACTAATACACCTAGTGTGAAAAAATTTCCTGCCCCTAACCCTGGCCCTAGTACTTTGACACGTCGCCCTACCAATTGCACTAGCAGGACTACCCCCACAACTATAAACAACAAAAGGAACCGTGCCCGAGCATCTAGGGATCACTTTGATAGAGTGACTTACAGGGGTTAAAATCCCCTCAGTTCCTTAGAAAAAAGGGAATTGAACCCATACTCAGGAGATCAAAACTCCAGGTGCTTCCTTTACACCATTTTCTAGGGCAAGGTCAGCTAACAAAAGCTTTCGGGCCCATACCCCGAACATGACGGTTAAAATCCATCCCCTGCCAATGAGCCCATATGTCCTCACCGTCCTGCTATCTAGCCTGGGGCTAGGAACCACCATAACATTTGCCAGCTCTCATTGACTACTAGCCTGAATGGGCCTAGAAATCAATACCTTAGCAATTATCCCGCTAATAGCACAACACCACCACCCACGATCAACCGAAGCAACAACAAAATACTTCTTAACACAGGCCACCGCAGCAGCAATAATCCTATTTGCAAGCACAACAAACGCTTGAGCAACCGGAGAATGAGGTATCGACAGCCTATCAAACCCCCTCGCCACTTCAATATTTACAGCAGCCCTAGCACTAAAAATCGGACTCGCACCAATACACTTTTGAATACCAGAAGTAATACAAGGACTAGATTTAACGACAGGACTAATCTTAGCCACTTGACAAAAACTAGCTCCCCTCGCATTAATTATCCAAACAGCACAAACCATCAACCCAGAGCTCCTAACAATAATAGGAATCTTGTCCACCCTTATCGGCGGGTGAGGGGGACTGAACCAAACCCAACTACGAAAAATCCTAGCCTACTCATCAATCGCACACATAGGATGAATAATTATCATTATCCAATATGCCCAACAATTAACACTAATTGCCCTGGGAATATACATTATTATAACCTCCGCAGCATTCCTAACCTTCAAAACTGCCATATCAACCAAAACCGCCACATTAGCAACAACCTGACCAAAAACCCCCGCGCTAGTATCAATAACTGCTTTAGTATTACTGTCATTGGGGGGACTTCCCCCCCTCACAGGCTTTATACCAAAATGATTAATTTTACAAGAGCTAACCAAACAAGATATGCCACTAATAGCCACCACAATAGCCCTAGCTGCCCTTATTAGCCTTTATTTCTATCTACGACTATGCTACGTAATAACATTAACAATCTCCCCTAACACAACCATTTCATCAACCGCATGACGATCCCAAACCACTCAAACCTCCCTACCATTGGCATTATTTATTACTACTGCTCTAGGACTATTACCGGTAACCCCTACCATTTTAATACTACTTACCTAGGGACTTAGGATAATATTAGACCAAAAGCCTTCAAAGCTCTAAGTAGAAGTGAAAATCTTCTAGTCCCTGCTAGGGCCTGCAAGACACTAACCCACATCTCCTGACTGCAAATCAGGTGCTTTAATTAAGCTAAGGCCCTACTAGGTGGGAAGGCCTCGATCCTACAAACTCTTAGTTAACAGCTAAGCGCTCAAGCCAGCGAGCATCCACCTACTTCCCCGCCGCCTACGCAAAAGGCGGGGAAAGCCCAGGCAAAGTATTAATTTGCGACTTCGGATTTGCAATCCAATATGTTCTACACCACAAGGCTGATAGAGAAAGGACTTGAACCTTCATACTCGGGGCTACAACCCGACGCCTTACGTTCAGCCACCCTACCTGTGGCAATCACACGATGATTCTTCTCTACTAATCATAAAGACATTGGCACCCTTTATCTTGTATTTGGTGCTTGAGCCGGAATAGTGGGAACCGCCCTTAGCCTACTCATCCGAGCAGAACTTAGCCAACCTGGATCACTCCTGGGCGATGACCAAATTTATAATGTTATTGTAACTGCCCACGCCTTTGTAATAATTTTCTTTATAGTTATACCAGTACTAATTGGAGGATTTGGAAATTGACTAGTGCCACTAATAATTGGAGCCCCAGACATGGCATTCCCCCGAATAAATAATATAAGCTTTTGACTCCTACCCCCATCATTCCTACTACTTTTAGCCTCCTCTGGTGTTGAAGCTGGAGCTGGGACAGGGTGAACAGTCTACCCACCCCTTGCTGGCAATCTAGCCCACGCCGGGGCGTCAGTAGACCTAACAATTTTTTCACTACACTTAGCGGGTGTCTCATCAATTCTTGGGGCGATTAATTTTATCACCACAACTATCAACATAAAACCCCCAGCCGTGTCCCAATATCAAACACCGCTATTCGTTTGATCAGTACTTGTAACTGCTGTACTACTCCTACTCTCACTCCCAGTTCTAGCTGCCGGAATTACAATACTTTTAACAGACCGAAACTTAAATACCTCATTCTTCGACCCGGCAGGTGGAGGAGACCCAATTCTATATCAACACCTCTTCTGATTCTTTGGCCACCCAGAAGTATATATTCTTATTCTTCCAGGGTTCGGAATTATTTCCCACGTCGTAGCCTATTATTCAGGTAAAAAAGAACCATTCGGCTACATAGGAATGGTCTGAGCCATAATAGCCATTGGCTTACTCGGATTTATTGTATGAGCTCACCATATGTTTACTGTCGGAATAGACGTAGACACTCGTGCATACTTTACCTCCGCAACAATAATCATTGCAATCCCAACAGGTGTAAAAGTATTTAGCTGATTAGCCACACTACACGGTGGGTCAATCAAATGAGAAACACCAATATTATGAGCTCTTGGATTTATCTTCTTATTCACAGTGGGAGGACTAACAGGAATTGTTTTATCCAACTCCTCACTTGACATTGTACTTCATGACACATATTACGTAGTAGCACACTTCCACTATGTACTATCAATAGGTGCCGTATTTGCAATTATAGCAGCCTTTGTGCACTGATTCCCCCTACTCTCAGGATATACCCTCCACAGCACATGAACAAAAATCCACTTTGGAATCATGTTTATTGGGGTTAATCTAACATTCTTCCCTCAACACTTCCTAGGCTTAGCAGGAATGCCACGACGATATTCTGATTACCCAGACGCCTACGCCCTATGAAATACAGTATCATCCATTGGATCAATAATGTCTCTAGTAGCAGTAATCATATTCCTATTTATCCTCTGAGAAGCCTTCGCCGCCAAACGAGAAGTCCTTCATGTAGAACTAGCATCAACAAACGTAGAATGACTCCACGGCTGCCCGCCTCCCTACCACACATACGAAGAACCAGCATTTGTCCAAGCCCGATTAGATTAACGAGAAAGGAAGGAATTGAACCTCCATATGCTGGTTTCAAGCCAGCCACATACCCATTCTGTCACTTTCTTAAAGACATTAGTAAAATGTATATTACATCACCTTGTCAAGGTGAAACTGTAGGTTAGACTCCTGCATGTCTTAAACCACTTAATGGCACACCCAACACAACTAGGATTCCAAGACGCAGCATCACCCGTTATAGAAGAACTCCTCCACTTTCACGACCATGCATTAATAATTGTGTTTCTAATTAGTACCTTCGTACTATATATTATTCTTGCAATAGTATCAACTAAACTCACTAATAAACTTATTTTAGACTCCCAAGAAATTGAAGTCGTATGAACTGTTCTACCAGCCATCATCTTAGTACTAATTGCTTTACCATCATTACGAATTCTATACCTAATAGACGAACTCGATGACCCACATTTAACAATTAAAGCGATAGGACACCAATGATACTGAAGCTACGAGTATACAGACTACGAAAACCTGGGCTTCGATGCATATATAGTACCCACCCAAGACTTAACCCCGGGACAATTCCGACTTCTAGAAACAGACCACCGAATAGTAATTCCCATAGAATCACCAACTCGTGTATTAATTTCTGCCGAAGATGTACTCCACTCTTGAGCAGTCCCATCATTAGGTGTAAAAATAGACGCAGTCCCAGGACGACTAAATCAAACCACTTTTATAATTTTACGCCCAGGGATATACTATGGACAATGCTCCGAAATCTGCGGGGCAAACCACAGTTTTATACCAATTGTAATTGAAGCAGTCCCACTCGAACACTTCGAAAACTGATCAGCACTTATATTAGAAGACGCCTCGCTAGAAAGCTAAACTATCGGACAAAGCATTGGCCTTTTAAGCCAAAGATTGGTGATTACCGACCACCTCTAGTGAAATGCCACAATTAAACCCCGGCCCTTGATTTATAATTTTAGTATTTTCTTGATTAATTTTCCTAACCATCATCCCCACTAAAATTTTAAACCATGTTACACCAAACGAACCAACCTCAGTAAGTGCAGAAAAACACAAAACTGAATCCTGAAACTGACCATGATAGTAAGCTTCTTTGACCAATTCGAAAGCCCATTTTTCCTAGGAATTCCATTAATTGCCATCGCAATTACATTACCTTGAATACTCTTCCCAACTCCAACATCTAAATGAGTCAATAACCGACTTATTACAATCCAAAACTGATTTATTAATCAATTTACAAGCCAACTCATACTACCATTAAATGTAGGGGGACACAAGTGATCACTTTTATTAACTTCACTAATAATCTTCTTAATTACAATTAATATGCTAGGCCTACTACCATACACCTTCACACCCACAACACAACTATCACTAAATATAGCATTCGCCGTGCCACTTTGACTAGCTACAGTAATCATCGGAATACGAAATCAACCAACAATTGCTCTAGGACATCTCCTGCCAGAAGGAACCCCAATCCCACTAATCCCTGTACTTATCATCATCGAAACAATTAGCCTATTTATTCGACCAATTGCCCTAGGAGTTCGACTCACAGCCAACCTAACTGCCGGCCACCTGTTAATTCAACTTATTGCCACAGCCGCATATGTTATAATATCCATAATACCTGTAGTAGCCCTATTAACTGCTACCGTATTATTCCTACTTACACTATTAGAAGTTGCGGTAGCAATAATTCAAGCATATGTATTTGTACTCTTATTAAGCCTATATCTTCAAGAAAACGTCTAATGGCCCACCAAGCACATGCCTACCATATAGTTGATCCAAGCCCATGACCACTAACCGGAGCCATTGCTGCCTTATTAATGACATCTGGCTTAGCAATCTGATTCCACTTCCATTCAACAACACTAATAACACTAGGACTAGCTCTCCTACTCTTAACCATATATCAATGATGACGAGACATCACCCGAGAAGGGACCTTCCAAGGCCATCACACACCCCCAGTACAAAAAGGACTGCGGTATGGAATAATTCTATTCATCACCTCAGAAGTGTTCTTCTTCCTAGGGTTTTTCTGAGCCTTTTACCACTCTAGCCTAGCACCAACACCAGAACTAGGGGGCTTTTGACCACCAACAGGAATTACCCCCCTAGACCCATTTGAAGTACCACTCCTTAACACAGCTGTTCTACTAGCATCAGGAGTAACAGTAACATGAGCCCACCACAGCATTATGGAAGGAGACCGAAAACAAGCCATTCAATCTTTAATGTTAACTATTATTCTAGGACTTTATTTTACAGCACTACAAGCCATGGAATATTATGAAGCCCCATTTACAATCGCAGACGGAGTGTACGGGTCAACCTTCTTCGTAGCCACAGGATTCCATGGACTACATGTCATTATTGGATCAACTTTCCTAGCAGTCTGCCTCATGCGCCAAATTAAATACCATTTTACATCAGAACACCACTTCGGTTTTGAAGCTGCTGCTTGATACTGACACTTCGTAGACGTAGTTTGACTTTTCCTTTACATCTCTATTTACTGATGAGGATCATAATCTTTCTAGTATTTAAAGCTAGTATAAGTGACTTCCAATCACACGGTCTTGGTTAAACCCCAAGGAAAGATAATGAAATTAATCATTATTATTTTATTCATCACAATAGCACTATCACTAATTTTAGCAATTGTCTCCTTCTGACTCCCACAAACAAACCCAGACGCAGAAAAACTGTCACCCTACGAATGCGGATTTGACCCCCTCGGGTCCGCCCGACTGCCATTTTCCCTACGATTCTTCTTAGTTGCCATCCTATTCCTTCTATTTGATTTAGAAATTGCCCTTCTACTACCACTACCCTGAGGAAATCAACTCCATAACCCAACAGACACATTTTTATGGGCAGCAGCAGTCCTAGTTTTACTCACCCTTGGATTAATTTATGAATGAACCCAAGGAGGCCTAGAATGAGCAGAATAGGGAGCTAGTCCAAAACAAGACCTCTGATTTCGGCTCAGAAGACCGTGGTTTAATTCCACGGCCCCCTTATGACACCCACACATTTTAGCTTTAGCTCAGCATTTATACTAGGACTAATAGGGCTAGCATTTCATCGGACCCACCTACTCTCTGCATTATTGTGTCTAGAAGGAATAATATTATCCCTATTTATTGCACTAGCCCTATGGGCCTTGCAATTTGAATCAACAGGATACTCAACAGCCCCCATACTGCTCTTATCTTTCTCCGCCTGTGAAGCAAGCGCCGGATTAGCACTATTGGTAGCAACCACTCGAACCCACGGGACAGATAAACTACAAAACCTCAACCTCCTACAATGCTAAAAGTATTAATCCCAACAATTATGCTATTCCCAACGATCTGACTCACCCCTAAAAAATGATTATGAACAACTTCAACCGCACATAGCCTTTTAATTGCTGCCATTAGTCTAACCTGATTTGTATGAACAGCAGAAACCGGGTGAACTTCTTCCAATACATATATAGCAACAGACCCCTTATCAACCCCCTTACTAGTGCTCACTTGTTGACTACTCCCACTTATAATCTTGGCCAGCCAAAATCACATTAATCCAGAACCAATTAACCGACAGCGCCTGTATATTACGCTCCTTGCCTCTCTACAAACTTTCCTCATTATAGCATTCGGCGCCACAGAAATCATTATATTTTATATTATATTTGAAGCTACACTTATCCCAACCCTAATTATTATTACCCGATGAGGCAACCAAACCGAACGACTTAGCGCAGGAACTTATTTCCTGTTTTATACCCTAGCCGGATCACTTCCACTACTAGTTGCCCTACTCCTCCTCCAAAATTCAACAGGAACACTATCTTTACTACTAATCCAATATTCACAACCCCTCCAACTCGACTCATTTAGTCACAAAATCTGATGAGCTGGCTGCTTAATTGCATTTCTAGTAAAAATACCCCTATATGGTGTTCACCTTTGATTACCTAAGGCACACGTTGAGGCCCCTGTAGCAGGATCAATAGTACTAGCAGCAGTATTACTAAAACTCGGAGGATACGGGATAATACGAATAATAATTATACTAGACCCCCTATCAAAAGAACTTGCTTACCCCTTTATTATCCTGGCCCTATGAGGCATTATTATGACCGGGTCAATTTGCCTACGCCAAACAGACTTAAAGTCACTAATTGCTTACTCATCTGTTAGCCACATAGGACTGGTGGCAGGCGGAATTTTAATCCAAACCCCCTGAGGATTTTCAGGAGCAATCATCCTAATAATTGCCCATGGGTTAGTATCTTCGGCCTTATTCTGCCTAGCTAATACAGCATACGAACGAACTCATAGCCGAACAATAATTCTTGCTCGAGGACTACAAGTTATTTTTCCCCTCACTGCAGTTTGATGATTTATTGCCAACCTGGCCAATCTCGCACTCCCACCACTACCAAATCTGATAGGTGAGCTAATAATCATTACAACACTATTTAACTGATCCCCATGAACAATCTTACTCACCGGCCTGGGCACATTAATCACAGCAGGCTATTCCTTATACATATTCCTTATATCACAACGAGGCCCAGTACCAAATCATATTACAGGACTACAACCGTACCACACCCGAGAACACTTATTAATAACTATACACCTGGTCCCAGTAATTCTTTTAGTTATAAAACCGGAACTAATATGAGGGTGATGCTATTGTAAGTATAGTTTAATAAAAATATTAGATTGTGATTCTAAAGACAGGGGTTAAAGCCCCCTTACTCACCGAGAAAGTACCGAAAACTATAAGCACTGCTAATTCTTATACCCATGGTTAAAATCCGTGGCTTTCTTACGCCCTTAAAGGATAACAGTTCATCCGTTGGTCTTAGGAACCAAAAACTCTTGGTGCAAATCCAAGTAACGGCTAAAATGACTTTATTTATACACTCATCTCTCCTACTAATTTTCTTCATCCTAATGTACCCTGTGCTTGTAACACTAAATCCGGAACAACAAAAGCACGATATGCCAAAAATAACAAAAACCGCTGTTAGCTCCGCTTTCATGGTTAGTCTTCTGCCTCTTATAATCTTCCTGAACCTAAAGACAGAGGGAATTATTACAAACTGACAATGAATGAACACACAAACATTTGACGTAAACATTAGCTTTAAATTTGACCACTATTCCTTAATTTTCGTCCCTATTGCACTATACGTCACCTGATCAATCCTAGAATTTGCCCTCTGATATATACACTCTGACCCCAATATTGACCGATTTTTTAAATATCTACTAACATTCTTAGTAGCCATAATCATCCTAGTCACAGCTAACAATATATTTCAACTATTTATTGGCTGAGAGGGAGTAGGAATTATGTCATTCTTACTAATCGGATGATGATACGGACGGGCAGACGCTAATACAGCGGCCCTTCAAGCCGTTATCTATAACCGAGTCGGAGATATTGGACTAATCATAGCCATAGCCTGACTCGCAATAAATCTAAACTCCTGAGAAATACAACAAATCTTTGTACTATCAAAAGACTTTAACATGACAATCCCACTGATGGGACTAGCCTTGGCAGCAACAGGAAAATCGGCCCAATTCGGCCTCCACCCATGACTCCCGTCAGCCATGGAAGGCCCCACACCAGTGTCCGCCCTACTTCACTCAAGCACAATAGTAGTCGCAGGTGTATTCCTACTAATCCGCCTACACCCTCTTATAGAAAACAACCAGCTAGCTCTAACAACCTGCCTCTGCTTAGGGGCACTAACTTCATTATTTACAGCCACCTGCGCCTTAACCCAAAATGACATCAAAAAAATCGTAGCTTTCTCAACATCAAGCCAACTAGGATTAATAATAGTAACAATTGGATTAAACCAACCGCAACTGGCATTCCTACACATCTGCACACACGCCTTCTTTAAAGCTATACTCTTCCTGTGCTCAGGCTCATTTATTCACAGCTTAAATGACGAACAAGATATCCGAAAAATAGGAGGACTATTTCACATCATGCCAGCCACCTCAACATATTTCACAATTGGCAGCTTAGCCCTGACAGGCACCCCCTTTTTAGCGGGATTCTTTTCTAAAGATGCAATCATTGAAGCCCTAAACACCTCCTACCTCAACGCCTGAGCCCTCACCCTAACACTAATTGCCACATCCTTCACTGCAGTATATAGCTTCCGATTAGCATACTTTGTAACCATAGGAACCCCACGATTCTCATCCCTATCCCCGATTAATGAAAATAACCCCTTAGTAATCAAACCAATTAAACGGCTTGCCTGAGGAAGTATTATTGCAGGACTTATCATTACACAAAACTTTCTACCAATAAAAACACAAATTATAACAATACCAATTTTTATAAAAACAGCAGCCCTAGCAGTAACAATTGCCGGACTCCTAACAGCCATAGAGTTAACAAACATAACAAGCAAACAAGTAAAAATCACCCCTACAATAAAAATACACCACTTTTCAAATATATTAGGATTTTTCCCAGCAGTCACCCACCGACTATTACCAAAACTGAAACTTACTATAGGACAAGCAGCTGCCACCCAACTTGATAAAACATGACTCGAGACAATTGGACCAAAAGGTTTAGCACTTACACAAATAAATATATCCAAACATACAAGCGACACCGCCCGAGGAATAATTAAAACATACCTAACTATCTTTTTACTAACCCTTATTTTAGCCACTCTCCCGGCCCTAATTTAAACCGCACGTAAAGTCCCACGACTCATCCCACGAGTTAATTCTAAAACAACAAACAGCGTTAAAAACAATACCCAGGCGCAAATTACTAAAGCACCCCCACCTAGCGAATAAATAACAGCTACCCCACCCACATCACCACGTAAAACAGAAAACTCTTTTAATTCATCAATAATTACCCAACAATCTGCATATCAACCACCTCAAGAAAGCCCTGCCGCCATACAAACCCCTAATAAATAAATTGCCACATAAATTAACACAGAACGATTACCCCAAGCCTCAGGAAAAGGATCGGCAGCTAAAGCTGCCGAATACGCAAAAACTACAAGTATCCCCCCTAAATAAATTAAAAATAAAATTAGGGATAAAAAAGACCCCCCAAAACCAACCAGAATACCACACCCAACCCCTGCCGCAACCACCAAACCAAGAGCGGCAAAATAAGGTGTCGGATTAGAAGCAACAGCAACCAAACCTAAAACCAAAGCCATAAGTAATAAAAACATAAAATGAGTCATAATTCTTGCCCAGACTTTAACCGAGACCAATGACTTGAAGAACCATCGTTGTTATTCAACTACAAGAACCACCTAATGGCAAGCCTACGTAAGACGCACCCCCTAATAAAAATTGCTAACGAAGCACTAGTTGATCTACCAGCACCCTCAAATATCTCCTCGTGATGAAACTTTGGGTCCCTACTAGGTCTCTGTTTAATTACTCAAATCCTAACCGGCCTATTTTTAGCCATACACTACACCTCAGACATTTCAACTGCATTTTCATCAGTAATACACATTTGCCGAGATGTAAACTACGGCTGATTAATCCGTAATATCCACGCCAACGGCGCATCATTCTTTTTTATCTGTATTTATATGCACGTCGCCCGAGGCCTTTACTACGGATCATATGTATATAAAGAAACCTGAAACATCGGAGTAGTTCTCCTACTACTAGTCATAATAACAGCCTTTGTTGGATATGTCCTTCCATGAGGACAAATATCTTTCTGAGGGGCCACAGTCATTACAAACCTATTGTCTGCCGTGCCTTATATAGGAGACATATTAGTACAGTGAATCTGAGGTGGATTCTCAGTAGATAATGCAACCCTGACACGATTTTTTGCATTTCACTTCCTCCTACCATTCATTGTAGCAGCCATAACAATTTTACATCTCCTATTCCTGCACGAAACGGGGTCAAACAACCCAATTGGGCTAAACTCAGATGCAGACAAAATCTCTTTCCACCCGTACTTCACCTACAAAGACCTTCTCGGCTTCGCCATTATACTCTTAGCCCTAACAATATTAGCACTATTTTCTCCAAACTTACTAGGAGACCCAGAAAACTTCACCCCCGCTAACCCGCTGGTCACCCCTCCACATATTAAACCTGAATGATACTTCCTCTTTGCCTACGCAATTCTACGATCCATCCCAAACAAGCTAGGAGGCGTCTTAGCCCTACTATTTTCCATCCTAGTACTAATGGTAGTTCCCCTTCTCCACACTTCAAAACAACGAGGACTAACATTCCGCCCTATCACTCAATTCCTGTTTTGAACCCTAGTAGCCGACATAATTATTCTAACATGAATTGGGGGAATACCAGTAGAACACCCATTTATCATCATCGGACAAATCGCATCCGTCCTTTACTTCGCCCTGTTCCTCATCCTTATACCATTAGCAGGATGGCTAGAAAATAAAGCACTGAAACTAACTTGCCCTAGTAGCTTAGTCTAAAAGCATCGGTCTTGTAATCCGAAGATCGGAGGTTAAACTCCCCCCTAGCGCCCAGAAAAGAGAGATTCTAACTCCCACCACTGACACCCAAAGCCAGTATTCTATACTAAACTATTTTCTGGCCCCGCCGCGCTTATACTAATGTCAACATACATGTTTGTACACACATACATATATTGTTTAGGGACACAACTAATTCATACAACAGACTTAACATCTAAATCTGATATAAACCATTCTCTTATGGTTTAAATACATATATGTATTATCACCATATCATTATTTTAATGGAAAATAATGTTGGAATATTTGGTGCCGAGTTATTTTTGGTGTGTTTTTGGCAGGGTATTTCAGGTTTTTATTAAAAATACGTAAAAATTAATGTGCATATATATATATACAAATTAAAAATATGGGGTTGATGAATTAATATACAGTGATCCTAGGACTAATGTAAGTAAATATTAGGGCGCTAGTTAGGGTTTGCATGTATTTGTATAAATTTATGCATAAATTAAAAGTGCATATATATATATATAATGGGCTGCCAAAAATATCTTCAACTTGTTGGCTTAAATACGTTCTTAGGCCTTCCTTGGTTTAGGGGTTTGACAAGGATAACAGGATCTGTGGGACGTAGGGGGGTAGGGGGGTTTGACGCGCGAAAACCAGAGGGGGCACTTAGTATATTAGGGTAAACTGAACAAGAGATGTATATGTTATGCACTTGAATTAAATTAATGTAATTCTTAAGTTATGTCTTATGATAATTAACCTATATTACTTATTACAAGGAAATGTTCTACCTTAATATTATTTTGAGTTTACACTCTGAGATGCAAGATGAAAGGAAACCAAAAAAAAAATACGTTATGCATATAAAAGAACGCTCGGCTAGGTGGGTAACGAGACATATGTACTACACCATTAATCAGATGCCAGTATAATTAATCGAGGGGGGGAAATTACAGATTATGGACCTGAAATAGGAACCAGATGCCAGTAATAGTTCATATTGTGCAACCCCCACAATTTTTGTCCCTGATTCTATCATGCATGATGTACCTTTATATAAATTAGTTGGTGGTTTCTTACTACATTATATAATTTACTTGAAATTTTAGTTGATTATTCAAGGAAAAATTTGAGGTCAAATTTTTAGGGAATAAATAATTTACCCATGTTAAAATAATTTATTTGTGAGTTTTAAAATTAATGCTTATGTAATATTTTCATATTTAATACCTGCTTTATGG